GAAAAAAAAGGCTAAGACGTGGAAAAAGCCCCTTATCGGATTTGAACCGATGACTTACGCCTTACCATGGCGTTACTCTACCACTGAGTTAAAAGGGCTCGTTTTAGTAAATTCATGAATTAGTCATTTTCCATTATTGAGTCTACTGTATCTGTATATATATTATATGGACATATATGCATGTATTCATAGGAACTAATTCAGGAATAAGAAATTGGATTTATCTAAAAGTGAAGTCCAAGCTTAAGATAAAATCATTTTTTTGATTTCTGAAATAAAAATTCGTAGCAATCATTCTCCGAGCTAAAGGAATTCCATCGAACTAAGGGAATTCTATACAATAATATAATAATAACCTATTTAATAAGAATATATTAGAATTAGATAAATAAATAATAATATTAAAAAGAATAATAATAAATAATAATTAATATTCAATTAACATATTCCTTTTTTAAATAAAATGAAAATAAACGAAATTGGAAAAAAAATTCTACTAATATTAGATATACTAATCGAAAATAGAAAAATGCCAAATGAGATAAAATAATGAAATAATAAACGGAAATCAAATAGATAGAAAAAATCGAATAGGTATAAAGGGCCTGATTCATTTATGAACCATCAAAAAAACTTATCTTATATGAAAGAAATAAAATAAACTAGGAAACATTTTTCGGATTTAGTCGTACTATTCCATTATTTATATTGACAATTCCAAAAAACTGCTCATACTATGATCATAGTCAGATGGCGATCGGGCAGGTATGCCCCCATCGTCTAGCGGTTTAGGACATCTCTCTTTCAAGGAGGCAGCGGGGATTCGACTTCCCCTGGGGGTAGGATACTACGAAAGTAAGTTGATCATGAATTATCAATTCTCAATAATACTAGAATTGATTCTTCTGGGGTCGATGCCCGAGTGGTTAATGGGGACGGACTGTAAATTCGTTGGCAATATGTCTACGCTGGTTCAAATCCAGCTCGGCCCAATAATTTTGCCGCTCCCTGAGTATGATATAACCAATTTGTCCTCCATAAATGTCTATATTATATGGAAGAATAAAGATTCCTTTTTTTTATCTATCCCATCTTTTCTTTTCCCACCCTTTGTAACGATCTAGATTCATAATTACTAAGTATCATGAAAGGGGTAACAAAACTTTTTTCTTATTGAGAGGTTTCTTATTAACCCTGTGGCAGTACAATAAAATAACTACAAGATTACTACTAATCGGTCTCACTCTCACTATAGTTAATCCATATCCATGTGGATATCAGTATATCATTTGTATCTCTCTTACAAGACAGCAAACTACTAGAATAGTTTCAACGAAACCAATATGTCTATTGTACACCTCACTGGGATTGTAGTTCAATTGGTCAGAGCACCGCCCTGTCAAGGCGGAAGCTGCGGGTTCGAGCCCCGTCAGTCCCGAACTAGGATCCGATGAATTGATAAATTTCTCTTTCCATTCTCTCTTCCTGAAAAAAGGAAGGGTGGAGCAAGCAAAACTGAATTCACAGCGAGTACTTTTATTTCTTTTGTGTTTCTTTCGTATTCCTTATGCCCATCAGACAAAAACGGGAATTTCTCTTTATTCTATATTCTAAGAGAGAGGTATATGTGGATTGGTATAATCAGCAAATAGTATAGTATCGTTGTAGTCAGGGATTTTGAGAAATACCATTTTTTGTTCTTGATTAATGAAATGGAATGAAGTACTCACATTTTTACTGGTATTTTCCATAATATATGTACTTGTGTTTATTGTACAATGGGGATTTAACATAATTAACTCTACAAAACAAAGTACTTTTTTTGAATTAAAACACCCTTATTATTTCATCTTTTTATTTCATATTATAGTATATTTGTGTATACTATTCATTTAGTATACTATTTATTTATAGTTATAAGTAGTATAAGATGTAAATATTTAAGATAGAAATATTCTAATAAAATCAATATTATAATAAAATATATTAAAATGGAATTCGATTTTCATTTTCATTTGATTATAGAAAAGAAAATCAAGAGTGGAAAGAGAAATTCAATGAACGGGATTATTCTTTTATTTTATTGGACCGGGAATCCCATTCTTATTTGGTATGGATAAAGGACCTTTCTATGTTATATTATTCAATTCTCGACGATGAATCGATTTGATAGATCAAATATTGTTATTCATAATATTGATCCTGATCCGATTTCGTATCATTAGGGTGTAATTTATCCCATTGAATTTCTAGGAGTCAAATTTATTATCTCTATGGGATTAGATCCCGAGTTATTGCGAAGCAAAAAAAAAAAAAAACAATGAGATTATGGAAGTAAATATTCTCGCATTTATTGCTACTGCACTCTTTATTCTAGTTCCTACCGCTTTTTTACTTATCATTTACGTAAAAACAGTCAGTCAAAACGATTAATTTGACTGAAACTTATTAGTTCTTATGAATGATTGAAGAAATGAAAGGGATTGAAGCCCCAAGTCTTAAATGAAATAATCAGACTGGAATCAACACTATCTACGCTAGTATGGTAAAAAGAACTAATAGGAAACCATATTTTGGAATTATTCTATTCTAAGAAATATGAAAATTATTCTATTATATTGAATTATTATATAATAATTCAATATAATAGAATAGAATAAGATAATTAAAAATTAAATATAGTATAAACGCTCATAAATAGAAAGAAATCTTTCTATTCTTTATAAATCCTTATTTTCTATTATATACCTTTTAGATTTGGAGTTGTATGCAGATATGGGTTTGAGATCGACCAATTTACAATATGTAGTACATACATCTATTTCGTATATATAAAGTGAAAGTACTCTAATTCTATTTCTTGATACATCCGTTTGTATAAAAAAAAATCAATCCAAAATAATTGAAAGTCAACTGCTCTATTATATAGAATCTAATCTAATTTTTCGGTTTCGTATCATTTTCAAAAAGAAATAGGGATCCTGGGATCTATTGAAAATGATTAATAAATAATGAAATTAAGAGGAATTCTAAGAAATTCCAAACGGAAATAATAGAAATTAGAAAAAGAAAAGGAAAAAAGTGAAACCGAAGAATTAGATTAGAATTTCCAAGAAGTTCTCAATCGGGGCATTAACATATGATCCGTCGAGCTCCACGGTAACTTTTTCAAATTAGAAAAAGGAGTAGTAGACCCACTGATGTATCATGCTTAAACGTGACATCAAATGAATTGATAAATCAAAGCTAAAATTTCTAGGAGTCTAAAACCTTAGTTAAATGTGCAATATATGGATCGCTCGACGCAAGCAAAAATATTATTTATTATGTGTGTAACCTCTTTGTACAACCAAGCTGTTAGTAGGTAGTTTACGGTAGAAAATAGATATCGTCATAATAATGACTTTTTCTTAGAACCAAAAAAGAAAGAGAGAAACGAATCAAAATAAATAAAAAACAGAGATTTGTTGTTTCTCACTGTAATATCCATAATTAGAATTGAATTCTGTCAAGAACGGATTTCAAAAATCAAAATTGAATATTTAGATAGAATATTTAGAAAAAACTCAGTTAGAAAAAAAAGACTATTATATGCATTATGTATTCTGTTGACTTGAGTTTTGAAATACAACTATCATAGGAATTCATAGTTTGATCTTAAAACGCTTTGCAAAACGATCAATTAAACAATTGATACAATTCAATTAATCAATTAATAATACCCCTAAAGTCCACTCCTTCCCCATACTACAAGCGAAAGGGAAAATGTAAAGACTACCATTAAAGCAGCCCAAGCGAGACTTACTATATCCATGTGAATTATGTCCCCTATCTTCTTTATGAAATGAAGGAATTATTTATCGATCATCAATCATAGTGGAATCAATGGCGCAGAGTCAAAATCTTATTTTTGACTTAAGGTTATTGTTGACGAAGCAATCTAAATCCAATGAATCCCCTTGTAACAAATTCCTACCTTTCTAGTATAATAATATAGGAATTCCGGTAGAATTGGAAAGCATTAAGACATTTTTGGAAATAGCAATGGAATACTCCTATCTAATGGAAGATGTAAAGTATCCTCTGTTCTTTGGTTCTTTTTATAACTATTAAATTGATTTCTTATCAGCCTATTCAATCTAATACCAGACTTAATAGTCAGTATACACTATCATATGATTAAGATACTCAGTAAGACTTTCATTTCAAGTCTTTTTTATAACCTCTTCTTGAGGACTAGGAGTTAATATTGAGAATCCTTCAGGAACCGGGATTTATGATTTCTTACTTTCAAAGAATTTATATCTATTTAGATTAGAGAATTCACGGATTTCTCAAGTATTGACAAAGCCAACAAGTCTCGGTTCCTGTTGTCAAAGAATTTATCAGGTTCCATTTCGATCAACGGAATAGGAATAATCAATTCCAAGTTTTTTATTAATCAGGCGACACCCAGATTTGAACTGGGGATAAAGGATTTGCAGTCCCCCGCCTTACCACTTGGCCATGTCGCCAAAACGATACAAAATGGATAGAAATATACCCGACCCATTCCTAATTTTCTCTATCTATTCCTAACTTTATAGGAATAGGAGGGGTTGCTAAACCATTTGTTTCTTTTTATTGGATTTATATCTTGAATACCATTGTACTTATTCCAAATTACAAAGAGGAATCCAATCCCGCCGCTTTCTTATGGGTTCTTATCTGGTTGAGATCATTCTCTTCAATCGAATGGACCGGACCTCAATAAATATATCTCAATATAAGTCTCAATATACATATATATCAACTCAATAAACTCAATATAAATATAACAATAGAAATATAATATTATATATATATATAAATATATAACAATAGATAACAATTCCTATTTATATATTTATATAACAATTCAAATTCAATATGGATAACAATTCAAACTAATTACATTAAAACGAATTAAAAATGTCCCCTCTTTTTTCAATAGATCCATAGATCCATAGAATAGATTAGAA